AACTAAAGCTTAGTTTTTGTTATAAAACTTTTGATTGACAAACATCTGATTATTAATTTTAAGTTAAATCTTAGGAAAAACTGAGGGTAAAAAAAAATGTAAAATTTTTGCAAATTTTGGGCGCGTTTTTTTTTTCCATTTTTGTACTTATTTTTTGTTAACTAAATGAGTTATAAGTTAAAATTAAAGAATTTTGACCCCTTTTTGTAAAAGGGGGGTGTTTTTTATATATAAATGCTTATTGAATATTATTCAGATTATTCATTTATATATATATATAACATTTATTTATATATATATATTTATAGAAAAATAATACAAACATATTTGTTAACAAAAAAATAAATATGATGATTAAAGACTTATATAGAAAGATAAAGAGAAATCATTAAGTATAGATAGAAATATTATTAGATATTAATTTATTGATAAATAAATTATTTAATTTATATATATGAAATATTATATATATATATAGTATCATTTATATATAATATATATATATATCAATATATAATTAATATTTATTTTTAATAAAAAATACTTATAATAAATTAATAATTATATATTTATAATAATAAATTATTAATTATTAATATATATATATATTATATAAAGAACCCAAATGTGACCTATCAATTATACTAATTTTTAAATAAGATTATGTTTTTATTATAAATATAAAATTGTATTTAATAAAAATATTTTATAATAGTAAAATAAATTATTATTAAAATTATTTTTATATTAAATTATAAAATGTAATTAAAAAATAATTATTATAATATATAAAATTATTATTATTATTTAAATTTTATTGAGTTTTATATTTATAAAATTTTTATTGAAAAATATTTAATTTTATTTTGTATATCTTAGTTTTATTATAAGTTTTCATTATAAATTGATTTAAAAAAAATTATAGAGAAAATTGCAATAGTTAAAAAAGTTATTTTTAAATGTTTGTTAATAAAAAGTTTTATTGAAAAGTTTAAGTTTACTATTTGAGTTTCTTTTTAAAATATTTTTTTTTATGTTTTAAGAGGAACTTTAAATAAAGTGAATTTTTTTTCAAAAAAAAATTCTATTTTGCCGTTAGGGGTAAATTGCAAAATTTAACTGTGTAAACTTTAAATGTTTATTTATCAAATATAGACTAATTTTAAATTTATAATAGAAAATAATGGGGGTTTTCTATAAAATTTTAAAGTGTATATGAATGGTTTATCAAATTTTTTGATATTTTAGTGTTAAATTAATAATATATAAAATTTTTAATAAAAGATTTAAATTTAAAAAATTTAAAAGTTTAATTTTGAAATTAAAAAAGAATTTAAAATTGACTTAGAATTGTTAAAATTTATTATATAAAGATTATTAATTTAAAATTAAAATGAATTTTTATATTTATAAGAAAAGATTTCATGAATTTAAATATTAAAATTTTTAGGGGTAAAAAAAATTAATATTTATGTTTTTTTGTTTAAATTTTAGCTGATTTTTACGTTAAAATTTAGATAAAAATAGTGAAAGTTGAAGTAATATAATTCAATAAAAATTTTAGTTGAGAAATGATCAAATGAACCTTCATTTTGAACAGGCAGATAGTTTGGAAATGTTTGTTAGTTAAAAAATTATGGGGTGAAGTTTAATTTTAGCTTAGTAGTTTTCTCAGTTTTTTATTTTACATGTAAATTTTAGTGTGAAAAATTAAATATTTAAATAATTTTTAATTTTATGGTTATTCGCAGTATAAAATATTAAATATTAAATAATTTTAGATTTGGGAATAAAATTTAAAATTGACAAAATTTGTGCCAGCAGTTGCGGTTACACAAATAATTTAAGAAAATTATTTTAGAAACAGTTAATTTAAAATTTAAATAAATATAATTAAATTTTTTAAGTGAAATTTAAAATTTATATAATATTAATATTAAATTTTTTGAATCTGGTAAATTTAAATTAAAAACTAGGATTAGATACCCTATTATTTTAAGCTTAATTTAATTTCTAAATTAGTAACAGTTTATGATCTCCAAAATTAAAAAATTTGGCGGTATTTTAGTCTTTTCAGAGGAACCTGTTCTATAATCGATAATCCACGATTAATTATACTTATTTTAAAAATTTATATATCGTCGTAGTTTGAATATTTTAAAAGAAAAATAATATTCAAAATTTATAATTATAAATTAAATCAGATCAAGGTGTAGTTTATAAATAAGAAGAAATGGGTTACATTAAATTTATTTATGGCTATGTTTATGAAATTTAAATGTTAAAAATGGATTTGAAAGTAATTTTTTTAATTTATTAAAAATGATTTAAGCTCTAAAATATGTACATATTGCCCGTCGCTTTTGTTTTAAGATGAAATAAGTCGTAACAAAGTAGATTTACTGGAAAGTGAATCTAGAAACAAATTAGAGCTTGTATAAGTATTTTATTTACATTAAAATGAAAATTATTAATTTAATTTAATTTGAAATTAAAAATTTATTTAATTTTTAAATTTAAATTATTTTAAATAAAAAAATATTATTTTTATTATTATTAAGAAAAAATATATTTAATTATAGTTTATAGTATTGTGAAAGAAAATTATTATTTATTTAAAAGAAAAATTTAATTTTTGTACCTTGTGCATCAGGGTTAATTAAATAAAAATTAATTATTTAATATTCTCGAATTTAAAAGAGCTAATTAATTATATATTTTATTGTAACATAAATATTTAAAATAGTTAATTAGTAATGAAACGTTATTCGTTTTTAAATATATCTAGTTTTTAAATAAATAAATTAAATTTATCTATTAATAATTAAAATTTTAATTTTTTAATATTTTATTATTAATAAGAAATTTTTTTAGGGATAAGCTTGAAAAAAAAATATTAAAACAAAATTTAATAGTTAATAAATTATAGGATTATAATTTTCCATAAATAAAAAAATGTTATAATTAATTATTTAATATATATAATTTTTATTTTTGTTTAAATTTTTTATTTAAATATAATATTTAATAATTAAATATTAGAAATAATGATTAAATTAGTATAATTTATTTTAAAATTAAATTTATTATAAAGGTTATTTTAAGGAATTCGGCAAATTTATTTTTCACCTGTTTATTAAAAACATGTCCTTTTGATTATAATTTAAGGTCTAATCTGCCCACTGAGAAGTTAAATGGCCGCAGTATTTTGACTGTGCAAAGGTAGCATAATAATTAGTTTCTTAATTAGAAGCTGGAATGAAAGATTGAATGAGAAAATGACTGTCTCAATTTAATTTAATTAGAACTTTATTTTTAAGTTAAAAAGCTTAAATTTTATTAAAAGACGAGAAGACCCTATAGAGTTTAATTTAATTTTTTTATAATAAAAAATTGATTTAAATCTTTTTATTTAAAAATTAAATTTTGTTGGGGTGACAAAAAAATTAATTAAACTTTTTTTATATTAAAACATTAATTAATGATTAGTTGATCCAAATATTTTGATTATAAGATAAAATTACCTTAGGGATAACAGCGTAATTTTTTTTGAGAGTTCTTATCGAAAAGAAAGATTGCGACCTCGATGTTGGATTAAAGTTTAATTTTGGTGTAGAAGCTAAAAATTTTAGGTCTGTTCGACCTTTAAAACTTTACATGATCTGAGTTTAAACCGGTGTAAGCCAGGTTGGTTTCTATCTTTAATATATTAAAATATTTTAGTACGAAAGGACCAAATATTTATTAAAATAATTAAAAATTGAATAATATTAATTATTTTGGCAGATTAGTGCAATAGATTTAGAATCTTTTTATGTAATATTTATATTACAAATAATACTTGATTTTAAAAGATTATTTTTTAATATTTATTTCTATATTAATTTTATTAATTTTTGTATTAATTGGTGTTGCTTTTTTAACTTTATTGGAACGAAAATTATTAGGATATATTCAAATTCGTAAAGGTCCAAATAAAGTTGGATTTATCGGTATTCTTCAACCATTTGGGGATGCAATTAAATTATTCACTAAGGAGCAAATTTTTCCTTATATATCAAATTTGAATTTATATTTTTTTTCTCCTATTATAAATTTATTTTTATCTTTATTGTTATGAATGTGCATACCTTTTTTTTGTTCATTTTTAAGTTTTAATTATTCATTATTATTTTTTTTAGTTGTTTCTAGATTAAGAGTTTATACAATTATAATTGCTGGGTGATCGTCTAATTCTAATTATGCTATATTAGGTAGATTGCGGTCAGTGGCTCAAACTATTTCTTATGAAGTTAGATTAGCATTAATTTTAATTTGTTTTTTATTTTTAACTTTAAATTTTAATTTTTTTATATTTATAAAGTATCAAAAATATATTTGATTTATTTTTTTAATATTTCCTTTATGTTTAATATGATTTGTTTCTAGATTAGCAGAAACTAATCGAAGTCCATTTGATTTTGCTGAAGGAGAATCAGAATTAGTTTCTGGATTTAATGTTGAATATAGAAGAGCTGGTTTTGCAATAATTTTTTTAGCAGAATATGCTAGAATTTTATTTATGAGAATGTTATGTTCAATAATTTTTTTAGGCGCTGATTATTATTCTTGATTTTTTTATTTGAAGATTGTTTTTTTTTCATTTCTTTGAATTTGAGTTCGAGGAACTTTACCTCGGTATCGTTATGATAAGTTAATGGGTATGGCTTGAAAAAGGTATTTACCTGTAACTTTAAATTATTTATTTTTTTATTTAGGGCTTAGTCTTTATAGATTAGTCCTAATTTTATAGTTAATAAAAAATAGTATAAGTTTATAGAAGATTGATACTTCTTTCTTATATTTTCAAAATATAAACTTATTCAAGTTCATAAACTAAAAAATTAATTTATCTCAAAATTTATATGTTAAAGGATTAATAATAAAATAAGAAAAATATAAAATTGTTAAAATTTGCCCAATTAAAATATATGGGTCTTCAACTGGTCGTGCCCCAATTCAAGTCAATAAAATTACAATTGAAACATAATATCAAAATAAAATTTTATTAATAGGATAAAATTGGTTAGATTGTATATTTTTTTTATTTGTAAATGGTAAAATAAATAAAATAGCAATAGATATAACAAGTGCGATTACTCCTCCTAATTTATTAGGAATAGATCGTAAAATTGCATATGCGAATAAAAAATATCATTCAGGTTGAATATGGATGGGAGTAACTAAAGGATTTGCAGGAATAAAATTATCAGGATCTCCTAAATAATAAGGTCTAATTAAAGTTAGAGTAATTAAAAAAAAAGTTATAATTAAAAATCCTATAATATCTTTATAAGAAAAGTAAGGGTGAAATGGGATTTTATCAATATTACTATTTATTCCTAAAGGATTATTTGATCCTGTTTGATGTAAAAATAATAAATGAATTATAACTAATGCAGCAATAATAAAAGGACAAAGAAAATGAAATGAAAAAAATCGAGTTAGGGTTGCGTTATCAACTGCAAATCCCCCCCAAATTCATTGGACAATTGAATTTCCTAAATAAGGGATAGCAGAAACTAGGTTAGTAATAACTGTTGCTCCTCAAAATGATATTTGTCCTCATGGTAAAACATATCCTAAAAAAGCTGTAGCTATAGTAATAAAAAAAAGTAAAACCCCTACAGTTCAAGTTAATTCTAAATAATAAGATCTATAATATATTCCTCGTCCAATATGGATATAAAGACAAATAAAAAAAAATGATGCTCCATTAGCATGTAAGGTTCGGATTAATCAGCCATAGTTTACATCTCGGCAAATGTGAGTAACACTATTAAAGGCTAAATCAATATTAGGGCAATAGTGTATAGCTAAAAAAATTCCAGTAATGATTTGAATTCCTAAACATAACCCTAATAAAGATCCAAAATTTCATAATAAAGAGATATTAGAAGGTGTGGGTAAATCAATTAATGAATTATTTACAATTTTAAGTATGGGGGATATTTTTCGAAATGGTGTTTTCATTAGTTTTTAGGGCGTAATGGACCTAAATTTAAATTAGAAATTTTAACTACTGCAATAAGAGTAATTAATAAGTAAAGAATAGAAATATAAAAGATTAAGAAGTTGGGAAAATTAAAAAATTTATTTATAGAAAAAGAAAAATTTAAAGGTAAATTTAATTTATAAGTTTCAAAATTATTTAAAATATTATAAGAAAAAAATGAATCAATAAAAAATATTATTATTAAAAAAAGTATTGAAATAATGAATAATAAAACTAATTTGTTAGAAAATAAAAATTTTTCATTGGATGCAATTCTAGTTATATAAATAAATAAAATTAGTATACCTCCAATTATAATTAAAAATAAAATATAAGAGTATCAAAAATTAAAATTTAAAAAATTTACAATAAAAGAAGTAATTATTGTTTGTATTAATAAAATAAAACCTAGAGATATAGGATGGGAGACAAATAAAATAGAAATAGATAAAAATATTGAAATTAATAATAAAAATTTAATACAGAGAATAGTTTATTTAAAATATTAATTTTGGAGATTAATGATAAGAATTGTTCTTTTCTCTGAAGTTTTAAAAGATGAACTTATTTTTGGTTTACAAGACCAATATTTTATAATTAAATTATTAAAACTACGAATGGTAATATATATATCTTTTATTACTTTATTTATTTTAGGTGCTTTTAGATTTACAATTAAACGTAAGCATTTATTGTTGATATTATTAAGATTAGAGTTTATAGTTTTATCTATATTTATAGGATTATTTTTTTATTTTAATTTATTAATATATGAGTATTATTTTTCTTTAATTTTTTTGACTTTTAGAGTTTGTGAGGGTGCTTTAGGGTTATCTTTATTAGTAAGAATAATTCGTTCTCATGGAAATGATTATTTTCAAACTTTTAATATTTTATGATAAGAATTTTATTTTCAATAATTTTTATGATTCCTTTAGTATTTTATGTAAATTTTTGATTCCATTTTTTTATATTTTCTTTATTAACTTTTATTTTTATATCAAAAATTAGAATAAATTTTATATTTTTAAATTTAAGATTTATAATAGGTTCAGATTTATTAAGTTTTTTAATAATTTTATTAAGATTTTGAATTTGTATATTAATAATTTTAGCAAGAAAGAAAATTTATTTATTAAATATTAATAGTAATTATTTCTTAATAGTAAATTTAATTTTAATAATTGTTTTATATTTAGTTTTTAGTTCAATAAATTTATTTATTTTTTATTTATTTTTTGAATTTAGATTAATTCCAGTATTATTAATAATTATAGGTTGAGGATATCAGCCTGAGCGTATTCAAGCAGGAGTTTATTTAATATTTTATACTTTGTTTGCTTCTTTACCTATAATAATTTCTATTTTTTATTTATATAAAATAAGAAATTCTTTAGATTTTTATTTTATTAAAAAAATAGAAATTAATAATATAATTTTATATTTATTTATAAATTTTGTTTTTTTTATTAAAATACCAATATATCTAGTTCATTTATGATTACCTAAAGCTCATGTTGAAGCCCCAATTGCGGGTTCAATAATTTTAGCCGGAGTAATATTAAAATTAGGGGGGTATGGTTTAATTCGTTTAATGATTTTATTTATAAAAATTGGGTTAATTGTTAATATTTATTTTATTGTTTTAAGACTTATAGGTGGATTTTTTATTTCTTTAATTTGTTTAAATCAAAGAGATTTAAAATCATTAATTGCTTATTCATCAGTAGCTCATATATCTTTAGTTTTATCAGGTATTTTAACTTTTAATTATTGAGGTATATGTGGTGCTTTAGTAATAATAATTGCTCATGGATTATGTTCATCAGGTTTATTTTGTTTATCAAATATTTTATATGAACGTTTAGGATCTCGGAGAATTTATTTAAATAAAGGTATAATAAATATTGTTCCTAGAATAAGATTATGATGATTTTTATTATGTTCTTCAAATATAGCAGCTCCCCCTTCAATAAATTTAATAGGAGAAATTATATTAATTAATAGATTAGTATCTTGAAATTTATATCTAATAATTTTTTTATCTTTAATGTCTTTTTTTAGAGCTGCTTATTCTTTATATTTATATTCTTATACTCAACATGGTAAATTTTATTCTGGTTTATATTGTAGTATAATAAATTATTTAAGAGAGTATAAATTATTATTTTTACATTGATTTCCCTTAAATATTTTAGTATTAAAGGGTGAAATATTATTTTATATATTTTATTTAAATAGTTTAATTATAAAATTTTAATTTGTGGAGTTAAAGATACATAAAAATGTTTTAAATAATTATTTGTTTTATTTATTCTTTTAGGTTTTTATTTTTAAGTATTTCGATATTTTTATTAAGCTTAAATTTTATATTATTAGATTATGTAGTTTTCTTAGAATATAGATTATTTTCTTTAAATGGGAGAATAGTACTAATAACTATTTTATTAGATTGAATATCTTTTTTGTTTATAAGTTTTGTTTTATTTATTTCTTCAATAGTAATTTTTTATAGAAATGAATATATACATGGGGATTTAAATTTAAATCGTTTTATTATATTAGTAGTTTTATTTGTTTTATCAATGGTTTTATTAATTATTTCTCCAAATTTAATTAGAATTTTATTAGGATGAGATGGTTTAGGTTTAGTTTCTTATTGTTTAGTTATTTATTATCAGAATTGAAAATCTTATAATGCTGGGATATTAACTGCATTATCTAACCGAATCGGGGATGTGGCTTTATTAATAGCAATTGCTTGAATGTTAAATTATGGGAGATGAAATTATATTTTTTATTTAGATTTTTTTAAAATGGAATTTTCTATAAAAATTATTTCTTGTTTAATTATTTTAGCAGCAATAACAAAAAGAGCTCAAATTCCTTTTTCATCATGATTACCAGCAGCAATAGCTGCTCCAACACCTGTTTCATCATTAGTACATTCTTCTACACTAGTAACTGCAGGTGTATACCTTTTAATTCGGTTTAATTATTCTTTAACTAGTGAAATAATAATAATTTTATTATTTATTTCTAGATTAACAATATTTATATCTGGTTTAGGTGCAAATTTTGAATTTGATTTAAAAAAAATTATTGCTCTTTCAACTTTAAGTCAATTGGGGTTAATATTGAGAATTTTAAGTTTAGGAGATTATAAATTAGCTTTTTTTCATTTATTAATTCATGCTTTATTTAAAGCTTTGTTATTTATATGTGCGGGAAATGTTATTCATAATTTAGGTAATTGTCAAGATATCCGTTATATAGGAAATATAGTTACAGCAATGCCTTTAACATGCACATTTATAAATATTTGTAATCTTTCTTTATGTGGTTTACCATTTTTATCTGGATTTTATTCTAAAGATTTAATTTTAGAAGTTATATCAATAAGATATTTAAATATATATATTTATATGATTTTTTATATTTCTATTGGTTTAACAGTTATATATAGATTTCGTTTAGTTTATTATTTGATATTAGGAAGAATAAATTTTATTTCTATAAATAATTTAAGAGAAGAAAATTTTATTATATTAAAAGGTATACTAGGATTAATAGTTATAGTTATTTTTAGAGGTAGAAGAATACTATGATTAATATTTCCTTCAATATATTTTATTTGTTTAAGAAAATTAATAAAAATAATAGCTTTAATTTTTATTAGATTGGGAATTTGGTTAGGATTAGAAATTTCTAAATTTTCTTTAAATGATTCATTAAAATCTATAAAAAGTATAAAATTAAGGTTATTTTTATCTTTAATATGAAATTTACCTATTATTTCTACTTTAAATGTAAATTTTTATCCGATCTATTTATCAAATATATATACTAAAAGAATTGATCAAGGTTGATCAGAATATTTTGGGTCTCAAAATATTTATAATAGAATAAAAAGTTCATCTCAATTTTTACAAATTTTATTTTCAAATAATTTAAAAATTTATTTATTAATAATGGTATTATGATTAGTTTTATTATTAATATTTATTTACTTAAGTAGCTTATAGTTAGAGTTTAATATTGAAGATATTAAGGAAATAAAATTTATTCTTAAGTATTTATAAAACAAAAAGTATTTATTTTTACAATGAAAATGTAAAGTTTTTTTTAAACTATATAAATAGAAATATAAACAGAATTACACTGCTTAAAATTTAAGTTAGAAGCTTAATTTTGAATACCATATTTCTTTAATTGGAATTAAAATTCAATTTTATCATTAACAGTGATATACCTCTAATTTGGTTTCAATTAAAATAAGGATAATTAAATATCAAACTTTTAGGTCGAAACTAAATGCAATTATTGCTTCTTATTAAAGATAAATTGAAAATCAATTATTTTTAAATGCAACTTAAATGTTATAAATTAACTATTATCCTTTAAATAGTTCAATTTAAAGCTCCTTGTCTTCATTCATGATATAGTCCTAATAAAAGAATAAATAATAAAAAAGAAGAAATAACAATATAATTAATAAAAGAAGTAATTTTTATAATTATAATTAAAGGAAAAATTAAAGTAATTTCTACATCAAAAATTAAAAAAATTATTGCAATTAAAAAAAAATGTAAAGAAAAAGGAATTCGTGCTGAAGATTTAGGGTCAAAACCACATTCAAAAGGAGAATTTTTTTCTCGGTCTATAAAAGTTTTTTTTGTAATGATAGAAGCGATTATTATTAAAATTAAAGCAATTATTAGAATAATAAAACCAAAAATAAATAAAATTATAATTATTTATACTATATTATAGATCTTTTGATTGGAAGTCAAATATAATTATTTATACTATATAAATTTATCTACCTCATCAGTAAATAGAAATATAAAGAAAAAGTCATACCACATCTACAAAATGTCAATATCATGCTGCTGCTTCAAATCCAAAGTGATGAATTATTGAATAATGGTTTAAATAATGTCGAATTAAACAAATTAATAAAAATGTAGTACCAATAATAACATGAATTCCATGAAATCCTGTTGCTATATAAAATGATGACCCATATACAGCATCAGAAATAGTAAAAGGTGCTTCAATATATTCAAATGCTTGAAGAGCAGTAAAATAAAATCCTAAAACTACAGTAAAAACTAAACCTTGTAAGGCTTGTTTATAATTATTTTCTATAAGTCTATGATGTGCTCATGTTACTGTAAGCCCTGATGTTAATAAAATTAAAGTATTTAATAGAGGAATTTGAATAGGATTAAAAGGTTTGATCCCAAAAGGGGGTCAGTTTATTCCAATTTCAATAGCTGGGGCTAATCTATTATGAAAAAATCTTCAAAAAAAGGAAGCAAAAAAAAGTACTTCAGAAGTAATAAATAGAATTATTCCTCATCGTAAACTTAAAGTTACTTTAAAAGTGTGTAATCCTTGGAAAGTTCCTTCACGAACAATATCCCGTCATCATTGATATATAATTAAAATTATAATAAAAAATCCTAGTAACAATAAATTATTATTATATAAATGAAATCATTTAATTAATCCTATTATTACTGTTATAGCTCTTAATGCCCCTAATAAAGGTCAAGGGCTATAATCTACTAAATGAAAAGGGTGATTTTTATTTGACATTAATTTACTTCTCTAGAGTATAGAGTTCTTAAGACAGCAAAAACATAAGATTGAATAATAGCAACTGCTGATTCTAAAACTAATAATAAAAGTTGAGTAATAATTAAAAAATTTAATATTACTAATGAAAGTATAGGTCCTGTATTACCAAGTAATGTTATTAATAAATGCCCTGCAATTATATTTGCTGATAATCGAATAGCTAAAGTTCCAGGTCGAATTATATTTCTAATAGTTTCAATACATACTATAAATGGTATTAAAACTGGGGGGGTGCCCTGAGGTACAAGATGGGCAAATATATGAATTGTATTATTGATTCATCCATAAATTATAAAAGATAACCATAAAGGTAAAGCTAAGGTTAAAGTTAAAATTATATGTCTTGTTCTAGTAAAGATATAAGGAAATAAACCTAGAAAATTATTTATTAAAATAAAAGTAAATAATCTAATAAAAATTAGTGTAGATCCAAAATGATTTTTTCCAATTAAAATTTTAAATTCATTATGAAGAGTAAAAAGAATTTTTATTCATAAAAAGTTTAATCGTCTAGGAATTAGTCAGAATAAAGTAGGAATAAAAAAAATTCATAAAATTGATCTTAGTCAATTTAATCTGGTATTAAAATTAGTTGAGGGATCAAATGATGAAAAAAGATTTATTATCATTTTCAGTTAATTTTATTTAAAATAAGTTTAGTAGTTTTAGAAGAAAAATTGTATCTAATAAAAAAATAATTAGTTGAATTAATTAATATAAAAATTAAAGTAAAAGAAATAAATAAAGAGACTCAATTTAAAGGAGATATTTGTGGAATTAAAAATTATTAATAATAATTAATAATTTTAGCTTGACAAGCTAATGTTATAATTTAACTAAATTTTTCATTAGAAGTAAGCACTAAATTACTATTATGTGGTTTAAGAGACCATTACTTGTTTTAAGTTACCTAATGGTTTAAGAATTATTTATTCATTTTAAAAAAAATTTAGGAGACACACTTTCTAAAACAATAGGTATAAAACTATGATTTGCCCCACAAATTTCTGAGCATTGGCCATAAAATAATCCTGTTCGTTCAGAGGCAAATCTAACTTGATTTAATCGGCCCGGAGTTGCATCGATTTTTACTCCCATTCTGGGAATAGTTCAAGAATGGATAACATCTGCTGAAGATACTAATATTCGAATTTGAGACTTAAAAGGAATAATAATTCGATTATCTACATCTAATAAACGAAAATTTCATGAATTAGATTCATTTAATGGAATTATATAAGAATCAAATTCAATATTTTTAAAATCAGAATATTCATAAGATCAATATCATTGATGTCCTATAGTTTTAATTGAAATTGAAGGATTATTTACTTCATCTAAAATATAAATTAATTTTAAAGAAGGAAGAGCAATAAAAATTAAAGTAATAGCAGGAAGAATGGTTCAAATTAGTTCAATTATTTGTCCCTCCAATAAATATCGATTAATAAATTTATTAAAAAAAAGTCTTGCTAATAATTGACCTACTAAAATAGTAATAATAACTAAAATTAAAAGAGCATGATCATGAAAAAAAGATAATTGCTCTATTAAAGGAGATCTTCTATCTTGTAAAAGAAGGGTTTTTCATGTTACCATTATTGTTCTAAAAAAAGTTTAAACTTTATATATGGGGTTTAAATCCATTGCACTAATCTGCCATATTAGAAGTTAGACAATAATGGTAATTCTGAATATCTATGTTCGGCCGGAGGAGTTAATTGGTATCATTCAATAGAAGTAGGTATATTTAGAGAAAAAATTCTTTTTCGATGCGAAGCAAATCTTTCTCACACAATAAAAAGAAAAAAAAATACTCCAATTAAGGAAATGATAGATCCAATTGATGAAATAATATTTCATTGAGTATAAGCATCTGGATAATCGGAGTAACGACGAGGTATTCCTCTTAAACCTAAAAAATGTTGGGGAAAAAATGTGAGATTTACCCCAATAAATATAATTAAAAATTGAATTTTAAGTATTAAAGGATGTAAGGTCAACCCAGTAAAAAGGGGGTATCAATGAACAAATCCTGCTATAATAGCAAATACAGCTCCCATAGATAAAACATAGTGGAAATGAGCTACTACATAGTAAGTGTCATGAAGAACGATATCAATTGAAGAATTAGCTAATACAACACCTGTTAATCCCCCAATAGTAAATAAAAATAAAAATCCTAAAGCTCATAATAAAGAAGGCCTATAATTAAGTTGAGTGCCATGTAAAGTTGCTAATCATCTAAAAATTTTAATACCAGTAGGTACGGCAATAATTATTGTTGCTGAAGTGAAATAAGCACGAGTATCAACGTCTATACCTACAGTAAATATGTGGTGAGCTCATACTACAAATCCTAATAAACCAATGGCTAGTATGGCGTAAATTATACCTAAAGTCCCAAAAGCTTCCTTTTTTCCTCTTTCTTGTCTAATAATATGGGAAATTATACCAAACCCGGGTAAAATCAGAATATAGACTTCTGGATGTCCAAAAAATCAAAATAAATGTTGATAAAGAATAGGATCTCCGCCCCCAGCTGGGTCAAAAAATGAGGTATTTAAATTTCGATCAGTTAATAATATGGTAATAGCTCCTGCTAGAACAGGTAAAGATAGTAATAATAATAAAGCAGTAATTGCTACTGCCCAAACAAATAAAGGAGTTCGATCTAAAGTTATACCTTCAGGTCGTATATTAATTACAGTTGTAATAAAATTTACAGCACCTAAAATAGAAGAAACTCCAGCTAAATGTAATCTAAAAATTGCTAAGTCAACTGAAGAGCCTCCGTGGGCAATATTTGATGATAAGGGTGGATAAACAGTTCACCCTGTGCCGGCCCCTCTTTCAACTATTCTTCTTATTAAAAGAAGGGTTAAAGAAGGGGGTAATAACCAAAATCTTATATTGTTTATTCGAGGAAAAGCCATGTCCGGGGCTCCTAATATTAGGGGTACAAGTCAATTTCCGAATCCTCCAATTATGATTGGCATCACCATGAAAAAAATTATAATAAAAGCATGAGCAGTAACAATAACATTATAAATTTGGTCATTTCCAATTAATGTTCCCGGAGTTCCTAATTCAGAACGAATTAAGAGTCTTAAAGAAGTTCCCACTATTCCAGCTCAAGCGCCAAAAATAAAATATAATGTTCCAATATCCTTGTGGTTTGTAGAGAATAATCATTTGTTCGATAAAATGGCCGAGTTTCAGGCAATAAATTGTAAATTTATTTACGAAAAAATAATTTTCTTTTATCAGTCTAAATATTCAATTATGATTTTAAATTGCAAATTTAAAGGTAAATTTAGGTTTTTTAGACTAACCAAGGCTTAGACAAAATCTATTTTCAGCTTTGAAGGTTGATAGTTTGAGTTTAACTTAAATCCTTAAGGATTAGTTACCTTTCTTCAACCGCTGTTGATAGTTCACACTTGAGTCCTTTTTATTATTTATTTTTAATAAAAATTAAAAAATAGTGGGAATAAAATTAATGATGATAAAGCAATAAAATTGAAGATTATTATATAAAAATTTTTGATTTTAATTGAAGGAAAATGAGGAATGTCAAAGTTAATAATTAACGATCTAAAAGTTACTCGTATATAAAAGTAAAATGTTATTAAAGTAAAAATAATTATTAAAAATGATAATAAATATTGATTGTTTAAAGTTAAAGAATTAATAATTAATCATTTGGGTAAAAATCCTAAAAATGGGGGAATTCCTCCTAAGGAGAAAAAATTTAAAATAAAAAAAGTTTTTAATATGGGGTTTGAATTAAAAATTCTAATTATTTGGTTAAGAAAAAATATTTTAAATTTTTTAAAAATAAAGATGATATTAATAGAAATAATTGAATAAATTAAGAAATACAAAAATCAAATAATTTTTGAATTAAGAATTGCTCTGATTATTCATCCAATGTGATTAATAGATGAAAATGCTAAAATTTTTCGTAGTCTAATTTGATTAAATCCTAAAATTCTTCTAATAATTATGCAAAAAATAATAATTGAAAAAAAGAACAATGAAATTTTAGAATTATATATTAGTAAAATTATAGGTGCAATTTTTTGTCATGTTAATAAAATTAATCTATTATTTCAATTTAATCCTTCAATAACTTCTGGAAATCAAAAATGGAATGGGGCTGCTCCTATTTTTGTTAAAAGTGCTGAATTTATTATAATTGTAAATAAAGATTCTGTTTCATAAAATATTTTTGTTGAAATAGAAAGTAAGATAATTCTAAATAAGATAATTATTGAGGCTAAAGCTTGGGTTAAAAAATATTTGATTGAAGCTTCAGATGAATATATATTTTTAGGTTGAGAGAATAAAGGTATAACTGAGATTATATTGATTTCTAATCCTATTCATATTCCAAATCAAGAATAAGATGAGATTGCTATAAAAGTTCCAATAATTATTGAAATAAAAAATAAAAGCTTATAAAATTTAATTAAAAAGAAAAGGACTATAACCTTTATATATGGGGTATGAACCCATTAGCTTAATTAGCTTATCTTTTTTTACATTTTATTATATGATGTATAAAAGTTTTTGAAACTTTAGGGAATAGTTTAACTCTATTAAATGTAATGAAAGTACAAGGTACATGATTTATTCTATCAAAATAATCCTTTTATCAGGCATTTCATT